TGCGTCTTGGGTTGACGTATAGTGCGACTTGTCAGATATATTGGGTCATATGGGATTTCCCCGTTCTCTCCCCCGATGGAGATATCCTCTGTTTCGCCCAAGAAAGATTGATTGAATTATCAAAAATTTGGAGCGTGAAGTGCAATGAAGTGCAATTAAATTCAATCTATTTTTGAGGGTATTCAGATTAATATTCTCAATTCGAATAATTTATGGTTGGCTTGTTTGGACCAATAAAATGAAGTATCCAGGCTCCGTTTAGAAAAAACCCAATTAGTAATATATCTATGATTACTACATAAATCAAGTAATATGATGAATACGTCTAATATTTGGCAGAAGACATGAAATGAATTGAAAAAAGAAAAAACAAGAAGTCGTAGCAAAAAGACGTGGTATTGGAGGCATTTGTCTTATATGTGCAAATCAAAATCGGGCAGATCTTTACTCGGAGTAGAGCATAAACCTAAAAGAATCGAAGAAGCCCATTCAAGAACAAGAAAATGACATCGTGATTTGAATTGGATTGGATCTCGATGAAACAATCCATCAATGAGAAGTTAGTTCGATAAGTTTAGTGAATTTTTTTTATATTAGTTTATATTAGTAAGTAAACAGGGCAAAATTTATCTTTCTTGAAAAATGAAAAAAAAAAGCCCCTTCGTTAGAAGACAAATTAGAAAGAATCCGCAAAGAAAAAGGGCTGGAATCTACACATTGATTCTTTTTTTTTCACGATTTTTGTTGAACCGTATGCATCAAAAGGTGCGTGTACGGTTCCTAAAGGATAAAATTTTGTCCTAATCAACCGACTTTATCGAGAAAGATTGCTTTTTTTGGGTCAAGAGGTTGATAGCGAGATCTCGAATCAACTTATTGGTCTTATGGTATATCTCAGTATAGAGAATGATACCAAAGATTTGTATTTGTTTATAAACTCTCCTGGCGGATGGGTAATACCCGGAGTAGCAATTTATGATACTATGCAATTTGTGCGACCAGATGTACAGACAATATGCATGGGATTAGCCGCCTCAATGGGATCTTTTATCCTAGTTGGAGGAGAAATTACCAAACGTCTAGCATTCCCTCATGCCGGACGCCAATGAGTTTTTTTGATTTGAGAGAAAAAAGAAGACTATGCCTTCGCCATATGAAATATGAATATTAAGTAATAATAGCATGGCACTTTAAATTCGATATAAGAAAACTTATTATTGTTTTTTTAAAAACATTAGATTATGTATCGAAAAAGTCGTATTGGATAAAGGGTATTTCCGATTTTATCTTTTTTATCGGGTGCCTTTTTATTTCAGCGTCACAAACTTTTTTCCGAAAGGCTCTTAACACTATTTATGTTATGAAAGAGTACGAAAAAAAAAGAAACTTTGGGATTGCTGAATCGTAGATGAAATAAATATATAAAGCAACGGAGCCATCCTAGTATTTTTTAACTCCTCAAAAAGGAAAGGCGGTTTTTAGATCATTTATCGATCTGGGTTTGATAGATTCTATATTTTTCTTTGATCGAAGGTAAAAGTGAATTTTATTATAGAGCCGTATGCAATGCGCAAACGTGCCTGTACGGTTGTTCAATTCTATCTTTCTTTATTATTCTTTATCTCTTCTCGTCGACTTATCATACGATATAGAGTAACCATTTATTATGTTATATCATCAGGGTAATGATCCATCAACCAGCTAGTGCTTTTTATGAGGCACAAACGGGAGAATTTATCCTGGAAGCGGAAGAACTACTGAAGTTGCGCGAAACCATCACGAGGGTTTATGTACAAAGAACGGGCAACCCTTTATGGGTTGTATCCGAAGACATGGAAAGGGATGTTTTTATGTCAGCAACAGAAGCCCAAGCTCATGGAATTGTTGATCTTGTAGCGGTTGAATAAAAAAAATAGCAGGGATTTCATCACGCAAATCTCGATTTAAGAATTTATCTTCTTACCCAGGTTTAATATATTAATTATATTAATATAGAAAATATAGAAGTAGTTCATAATCATCCGGTTAGGATCGATCTAAGCCAGCTCATTATGTATACGACGATTCAACATGCCAACTATTAAACAACTTATTAGAAACATAAGACAGCCAATCAGAAATGTCACGAAATCCCCCGCTCTTCGAGGATGTCCTCAGCGCAGAGGGACATGTACTAGGGTGTATGTGCGACTCGTTCTGATCATGGGCTGGGACAAAGGAAACAATTTTTCCAGTATCAGTGATCAGTACCAATGAATAGGATACAAGAACTCCATCCACTATCTAAAAAAAAAGATCTATCCTTCTATTGTGTATCAAATTTATGGTTTCCATTGGTGCAAATTCAATCACCTAAATTTTCAATTTAATATGAGAAAAAATTCCCCATTGGTAGCAAATGATTATCCACTAAGCAGGGGAAATCTTATTTAAAAGCAGAAAAATTATGCCCTTACTCTTGCAAGAACGGACTAACAAGGTCAGCTACTCGGCTAATCTTCATAATTAAATACCGTTACTCTATATGTAGATCTCATTGTGAAAGACCTATTACTGGATAATTCATGGGTAGAGCCAAAGAGTGTGAACTGTACAAGTTAACAATAACATTCGTTAAACGAAGGAAGGGGCTCCGGTGTATAGAGAGGACCTCACCGTTTAAGAAGTAATCATAGAAACGATGGAATCCACTATTTCTTTATACGTTTATATTTACTACTTAACTATGTTTTTTTGACACCTAGTATCAATACAATTTCTTATTTCAAGGTTAAATGCCTAGAAAAAAAAAAGAAAAAAATCGTGGTTGGGAAGGTTATAGTAGCAAAAGCCATTGGAATTTTTATTTTATACATTGGAAGAATCCGTTTTGTTATTAATAGATTAGGAAGGGGGAAAAAAGAATAACTGAAAGAAAGGAAATCAATTAGTTATTCATCAAAGTTTCATTTATTCAATGACCAGAATTAAACGAGGATATATAGCTCGGAAACGTAGAACAAAAATTCGTTTATTTGCATCAAGCTTTCGAGGGGCTCATTCACGACTTACTCGAACTATTACTCAACAGAAAATAAGAACTTTGGTTTCGGCTCATCGGGATCGAAATAGGCAAAAGAGAAATTTTCGTCGTTTGTGGATCACTCGGATAAATGCAGTAATTCGCGAAAAGGATAATAAGGTATCCTATAGTTATAGTAGATTAGTCCACAATCTGTACAAAGGACAGTTGCTTCTTAATCGTAAAATACTTGCACAAATAGCAATATCAAATAAAAATTGTCTTTATATGATTTCCAATGAGATCATAAAATAAGGAGATTGTAAGGAATCCATCGGAATGTTTTTTTTTAATGGAGCTCCCTGGAGAATGAACTCCAGGAAGGTAGAATAGAAATTCAATTAGTAAAATATGATAATATGATAAAGTTGTCAAAATGAGCAAACACATTCAATAAAAAAAGATTTCTTATTTCTTGTCAAATTCGTTTTTTTTCTTACGACACGACAATAAAATCTGGATTCGTGGATTTTTCGAACAAAAAAACATTAATCCGCGTTTGAGTTCGGATTGGAATTTTGACTCAATTGAAGAGTAAGCCTTTTTATTATTTATTTCGGGGTCTAAGACCAGTAGTTCTGGCGGTTGACTCGCTTCTTTCAAATTGTTTTTCATTATTAAGAAAGGGTAACGAAGATAAAATACGAGCTTGTTTTATAGCAATAGTAATTAATCGTTGTTGTTTTAAGGTCAATCTATTCACTCGTCTAGATAATAGTTTTCCTTGTTCACTAATAAATCGACTAATTAAACTCATATTTCTATAATCAATTCGATCCCCCGATTGGATCGGGGGCAAACGCCTACGAAAAGATCGCTTGGATTTAAGAAGGAGTCGCTTGGATTTATCCATGGTTTGTTTATTCCTTATCCCGAAAATCCTATTTCGTTCGATCGGATCAAAAAAAATACTTTTAGAATTAAGAATTAAGAAATAGGATTTGTTTCTATTCTATTTAAATATATGTTATATATATAGAATATGCCGTTTTTCGTGTTCCCTGGAAGGGTGATACACAGGCGATCGGTTCGATCTATTTCTTTATCTCCCCGTGAATCGTATGTTTGTAACAATAGGGACAGAATTTTCTCAATTCCAATCGACTAGATGTATTGTGTCGATTCTTTTGAGTAATATATCTGGAAATACCTGTTGATTCCTTATTAATATCGTTTCGAACACAACTGGTACATTCTAAAATAACCCGCACTCGGACATCTTTACCCTTGGCCATGAACCTCCTTTGGGTTTTTTATTCACTCAACTTTTCCATTTTTATTTTACGATCCGAAGCGAAGAAGAAGAAAGGAACAAAAAAAATAGAAGTTGCTAACCCGAAATCAAATTCTGAACGATTTCGTTGCAATCAATAATCAATATAGTAATAAACAATAAGTAATAAGTAATACAACTGAGGCCCGGACCCAAGTTCCGAGTTTCGCTGAGGTTAAATCCACTTTTATTCTTTCTCTTTTCTAACTTATTCTAATTCTAAAAAAAAAAAGTCTAAAAAAAAAGATGAGGGGGGGAAGTATTAGTCACAGATATTTGATTGTATCTCTAATTTTCTTCACCCCTTCCCATGTCAATAACTAGAATGAAAAAAAAGGGAATGTCAACGCATCTGGAAATAAACGATTGATCTCTATCAATAGACCTGCTAAAGCCCCAAACCATAAAGTACTTAATACTGGTGCCACGGAGAGATATGTTTTTAGATCTCGCATTTTAAATCCTCCTTCTTTATTCTTTATTGTAATACATAATGGTAATACATATATGATCAGATGGATATGTAGTTAAGGGCTACTTGTATTTGTACACGGAATCCCTAATTCAAATTGAAATGTACAACGATTCGGTAGATAAGATTTTCTTTTTTTTTCTTAATCTTAAAAAAAAAATTGTCCCTTTCCGCCCGAGCATTCACAAAATTTACCGCGGGTTTCATATTTTTCATATGTATATTTATTTCATATGTAATATATTATTTATTATTATATGTTATATAATATGAGAATAGGTTATATCAGACCAAAAAAAGACGAAATGGCAAGAAAATTTATGTATATCAATGGAGGAAATGAAATAAGTATGTGGAAAACAAGACAGGGATTCTCTAAAATGACACTGTAGACCAATTGAAAGGGATGTAGCGCAGCTTGGTAGCGCGTTTGTTTTGGGTACAAAATGTCACGGGTTCAAATCCTGTCATCCCTACCCATTACTTCTCCTCTGAGCAGTAAGGAGGGATCAATTGAAATCGATTAAAATTGGACATACATAATCTTTAATTTTATCCTATTATTATTATATTTATTATTATATAGTATAGTATATGCATGCAAGATGTGTTGGAGTTACAAAAAGAGTCCTTTTTTTCTTTATAGTCTTATTTATTGTGATAAGAAAGCGCTCTTAGTTCAGTTCGGTAGAACGTGGGTCTCCAAAACCCAATGTCGTAGGTTCAAATCCTACAGAGCGCGATTCCGTTCTTGTTTTGTTATGTTAGGTCGAAAGGAAATAATTAAACAGCAATCTGAATTTGACCTCCTGTGTGGATTAAAGAAAAAAGGAGGTCAATCAAAAAAATAGATGTTAATTAATTAATTAAAGGTCCAACTGATCACCGCGTCTGTATTGTAAATATGCAGTTACGAATAATCCAGCCAAAGTAATAGGAATGAGACCTAAGACGATTCCAAATAGAAAAACTTCAATCATTTCAATTTGTTTGAAAGGAGAAAAAGAGAGGTAATATCTATCCTTAAATATTAAAATATTAATCTGTATTGCCTATGAATCTCAATGACCAATAATTGAAATTGGCATGATAAGGAACTGTAGAATATATGGAATACTACAGGGCAATTTCTTTTTATGAATTGTTCATTCAATTAATTTCAAATAAGTCGTATCTTGCTCAGACCAAAAAATAGAACTGAGGTTATAGTTAAAGCCGCTAGTAGAAAACCGAAATAACTAGTTATAGTAGGCATGAAGGAGCTAAATGAAATATGTTCTTTTTATACATATATTTGTTATTTGTAAAGTAAAGTACTTTCCTAAGTTTCAATTTTTGAAAGATCCGAAGATAAGCAAAAATACCAAATTAAAAAAGAAGTTCAGTTGAAATTAAAGTTTTGAATTCATCAATCATTATAGATTATAAATGGTATGAACAAAAACAGAGCTACATAGGTAGAAAAAAAATCAATTCATTATCTGTGACATCGACCCATCCCGTGATTCCGAATCACCAGATTCATTGGACAGCTCTTGAGACAACTAATATGAAAATAATAATAAGAACTGTGTTGTATAATTTCATACAAAAAATGAAACCTTTTTGAATCACTATGAAATAAAAATGGAAAAGGGTTGGAAAATTATTTCTATTTTGATCGTTTCTTTTATTTATATTTTAGTTATTTTTTGATTTGTTTTTAATTGTTAATTGTATCGAATCCATTTTTATATTTTAGACCGAAGAGTGTCCTTCTATTTTTCTTTAGAATACCTTATTATTACCTTTTTTACTTTAATTTTAACTCATTAGATTCATTTAACCCATTAGATTCAGCAGTAATAGGTTCATTCACATAATATCTCGAATGAAAAGAAAAAGGGTATCGCACGAGCAGATCACTCGAAAAAATAAAATCTCCAATTAGATTCTAAAACTAGTAATTCAATTTCTATTGTCTTTTTATCTTTTCCTTTCTAGACTTTTCATTTTGTCTTTATTTTGTCTTTTCAGTTCGATATTCTAAAAAGCCCCGCCCTTGTAGTTAGATGTCAAGAAAGACCCTTTGGATCTAATACAGGATCTAATACAACAATTCATGCATCACAAATATTGAGTATTACAATTATTTTATTCGTTGCTCTCTTTTTTTCATCGAATACTATCTACTATCTTTACTGGTGTTACTGGACAATTAACCAATTCCTTAAAATTTCCTTAAAATGAAAAAAGGGTGGGGGATTCCAACAAAAAACTCTTCTACAACCACGAAAAAGAGATCTCTAGATTTCGAATCTAATTGAATTGCGGGAATATTCTAACTTTCTCCATGAATTATTAGAAATCAACCTGTCGGATTCACATTTTCCCCGATCTATGGTACATGGTTCTACGCAAAAGAAGAAAGAAATTATCTAGCACTTCATTTCGATATTGATTGAAATTGCGTTGCTGTGTCAGAAGAAGGATGGCTATACTGATTCGGTATACTCTAAAGACACCTTTGGTACAATATTGACGATCTCACAAAGATTCAAGTTCAGTGAATTTCCATTTACTGATTTCATCTTTTACGGAATCGATCGATCCCTCTTTGACTGTACAAGAATATGTGGAGCTCGGCATGTCTGGAAGCACAGGAGAACGTTCTTTTGCTGATATTATTACCAGTATTCGATACTGGGTCATTCA